GAGAAATGCATGTTAAATGTACCTATAACGGCGTTCAATTATCAGAAAAAGAATTTCCAAAAAACTGGTTAACAGATGGCATTCAGATCAAGATCTTATTTCCTTTTCGTCTTAAACCTTGGCACAGATCTAAGTTACGAGCCCCTTATAACGATCCAATGAAAAAGCAAGGTCAAAAAAATGATTTTTGTTTTTTAACAATTTTTGGAATGGAAGCTGAACTACCTTTTGGTTCTCCCAGAAAAAAACTTTCATTTTTTGAACCGATTTTAAAAGAACTCAAAAAAAAAATGAAAAAATTGCAAAAGAAATGTTTTATAATTCTAGGGATTTTTAAAGAACAAACAAAATTTTTTCTAAATGTCTCAAAAAAACCAAAAAAATGGATCATTAAAAACATTCTGTTTATAAAAGAAATAATAAAAGAACTCTCAAAAATAAACCCAATTATATTATTTGGATTGAGAGAAATAGAAGTATATGAATTGAGTGAAATTAAAAAAGATTCAATAATCAGTAATCGGATGATTCAGGAATCGTCCATTCAAATTAGATCTCAGAATTGGACAAATTATTCATTAACAGAAAAAAAAATGCAAGATCTGACTGATAGAATAAACACAATCATAAATCAAATAGAAAAAATTACAAAAGACAAGAAAAAGGGATTTATAACTTCAGATAGAAATTTGAGTTCTAACAAAATAAGTTATGATGATAAAAGATTGGAATCACAAAAAAATATTTGGCAGATATTAAAAAGAAGAACTGCTCGATTAATCCGTAAATCCCATTATTTTATAATATTTTTCATTGAAAAGATATACATAGATATCTTTCTATCTATGATTAATATTCCTAGTATCAATACACAACTTTTTCTTGAATCAACAAAAAAAATTATTAATAAAAACATTAACAGTAATGAAGCAAATCAAGAAAGAATTAATAAAACAAATCAAAGTTTAATTAAATTTATTTCGATTATAAAAGAGTCACTTTCTAATACTAATATTAGTCTTAGTCAAAAAAATTCAACGACTTTTTTTGACTTATCTTACTTTTCACAAGCATATGTATTTTACAAATTATCACAAACCCAACTTATTAAGTTAGAGAAATTGAAATCCGTATTTCAATATAATGGAACCCCCCTTTTTCTTAAGAATGAAATAAAGGATTTTTTTGTTGTAAGACAAGAACTATTTCATTCCGAATTAAGACCTAAGAATCTTCGCAATTCTGGAATGAATCAATGGACAAATTGGTTAAGGAGTCATTATCAATATCAATGTGATGTATCTCAAATTAAATGGTCTAGAGTAGTACCACAAAAATGGCGAAATATATTGAACTGTATAGCTCAAAATAAAGATTTATATAAAGATTTGTGTGATTTATATGAAAAAGATGAATTAATTCACTACGAAAAAAAAACAAAAATTGAAACGGATTTTTTATTGAATCAAAAGGATAATTTTAAAAAACAATATAGATATGATCTTTTAGCATATAAATCTATAAATTCTGAAACTAAGAAGTACTCTTCAATTTATGGATCACCATTACAAGTAAAAACTAACCAAGATATTTTTTATAATTACAACACACATAAACAAAAATCATTTAATCTGGTAGAAGATGATATTCGAGATATGGATAAAAATACGGATAGAAAATATTTTGATTGGAGAATTCTCGATGTTTGTCTTAAAACGAAGGTCGATATTGAGGCCTGGATCAATATTGATACTGACACTAACAGTAATAAATATACTAAGACTAGGGTTAATAAGTATCAAATAATTGATAAAATCAATAATAAGGGTCTTTTTTATCTCACACTTCAGCAAGATCAAAAAATCAACCTATCCAATCAAAAACCCCTTTTGGATTGGATGGGAATGAATGAAGAAATACTAAGTCGTCCCATATCAAATCTGGAACTTTGGTTCTTGCCAGAATTTGTGAGACTTTATAATACGTATAAAATGAAACCGTGGGTTATACCAATTAAATTACTACTTTTTAATTCTAATATAAAAAAAAATGCTAGTGAAAACAAAAGCATCACTGGAAATAAAAAAAGAGATCCTTTTATATCAATATCGTCGAATGAAAAAAAATCTCTTGAATTAGAAAACCGAAATCAAGGAGAAAAAGAATCCACGGGCCAAGCAGATCTTAAATCAGCTCTTTCAAACCAAGAAAAAGATGTTGAAGAAGATTATACGGGATCGGACATGAAAAAACATAGAAATAAAAAGCAATACAAGATCAATACAAAAGCGGAGTTTGATTTCTTCCTAAAAAGGTATTTGTATTTTCAATTGAGATGGGATGATTCTTTAAATAAAAAAATAATCAATAACATCAACGTATATTGTCTCCTGCTTAGACTGATAAATCCAAGAGAAATTACTATATCCTCTATTCAAAGGGGCGAAATGAGTCTGGATATTTTGACGATTCAGAAAGATGTAACTCTTACAGAATTTATTAAAAGGGGATTTTTGATTATTGAACCAATTCGTCTAGCTATAAAAAATGATGGAAAATTTATTATGTATCAAACCCTCGGTATTTCATTAGTTCATAAAAGTAAACATCAAATAAATCAAAGATACCGAGAAAAAAAACATGTTGATAAGAATTCTGATGAAGTCATTACAAAACATCAAAAGATGACTGGAAATAGATATAAAAAAAATTATGATTTGTTTGTTCCTGAAAATATTTTATCGCCTAGACGTCGTAGAGAATTGCGAATTCTAATTTGTTTAAATTCTAAGAATAGACATAGAAAGGCATCTTTTTGTAATGGGAATGAGGTAAACAGTCAAGTTGTGGATAAAAGCAAAAAATATAAAAAAAAACTTATAAAATTAAAGCTATTTCTTTGGCCCAATTATCGATTAGAAGATTTAGCTTGTATGAATCGTTATTGGTTTAATACCAATAATGGCAGTTGTTTCAGTATGGTAAGGATACATATGTATCCGCGATTTAAAATTCATTAATAGTACATTTTTCCTATATTTCCCATACCATATCTGGTCTATGACGACAAAGAGATGCACGCATACATTGTCTTACATTCCATTCTGATACATGATACTAATTCAATGACATATCAATTAGATCTAGAATGAACAAAATTTTCTTATTTTAGGTCTAAACTTTTATCTTTTGTGAGTGAAGAAACCAACCATACTTTTGTATCCCCTTTCAAATCCAATTTTAAAATGAAAATAGGATTGAGTAAGTTTTATTAAATTAAAAAAATTAGAAATTAATAACGAAATTCAAATTATTGTATATACCAAATAAAAATTAGGGGCATTATTATTACTGATCAATAAAGATATCTATCAATAAAAAATATCTTAAAATAAAAAGAGGGGGGGAGAGAAGATTTCAGTTTATGGTAAAAAATTCATTCATCTCAGTTATTTCACAAGAAGAAAAAGACGAAAACAGAGGATCTGTTGAATTTCAAATAGTTAGTTTCACCAATAGGATACGAAGACTTACTTCACATTTACAATTACACAAAAAAGACTATTTATCTCAGAGAGGTTTACGTAAAATTCTGGGAAAACGCCAACGATTACTGTCTTATTTGTCAAAGAAAAATAGAATATGTTATAAAGAATTAATTAATCGGTTGGATATTCGGGAGTCAAAAACTCGTTAATTTTATTTTTATAAAGGCATTTTGAATTATTTGATTTATTAGATCTTGAATTTTAATGAACTTTTTTTCGTTTTCAGCAATTCATGAAAGAATGAATCGAGGAAAAACCTATGAATATACCGGCTACAAGAAAAGACCTCATGATAGTCAATATGGGCCCCCACCACCCATCAATGCATGGTGTTCTTCGACTCATCATTACTCTAGATGGTGAAGATGTTATTGACTGTGAACCAATATTGGGTTATTTACACCGAGGAATGGAAAAAATTGCGGAAAATCGAACAATTATACAATATTTGCCTTATGTAACACGGTGGGATTATTTAGCTACTATGTTCACAGAAGCAATAACTGTAAACGGACCGGAACAGTTGGGAAATATTCAAGTACCTAAAAGAGCCAGCTATATCAGAATAATTATGTTGGAGTTGAGTCGTATAGCTTCTCATCTGTTATGGCTCGGTCCTTTTATGGCGGATATTGGTGCACAAACTCCCTTTTTCTATATTTTCAGAGAAAGAGAATTAGTATATGATCTATTCGAAGCTGCCACCGGTATGAGAATGATGCATAATTTTTTTCGTATCGGAGGAGTAGCGGCCGATCTACCTCATGGCTGGATAGATAAATGTTTGGATTTCTGCGATTATTTTTTAACAAGAGTTGCTGAATATCAAAAACTTATTACACGAAATCCTATTTTTTTAGAACGAGTCGAGGGAGTAGGCATTATTGGTAGAGAGGAAGTAATAAATTGGGGTTTATCGGGACCAATGCTGCGAGCTTCCGGAATACAATGGGATCTTCGTAAAATTGATCATTATGAATGTTACGACGAATTTGATTGGGAAGTACAGTGGCAAAAAGAAGGAGATTCATTGGCTCGTTATCTAGTCCGAATTGGTGAAATGATAGAATCCGTAAAAATTATTCAACAGGCCCTGGAAGGAATTCCAGGGGGACCCTATGAGAATTTAGAAATACGATACTTTGATAGAGAAAGGAATCCGGAATGGAATGATTTTGAATATCGATTTATTAGTAAAAAGCCGTCTCCTACATTTGAATTGCCGAAACAAGAACTTTATGTGAGAGTAGAAGCCCCAAAGGGAGAATTGGGAATTTTTCTCATAGGGGATCAGAGTGGTTTTCCTTGGAGATGGAAAATCCGCCCGCCGGGTTTTATCAATTTGCAAATTCTTCCGCGGTTAGTTAAAAGAATGAAATTGGCTGATATTATGACGATACTAGGTAGTATAGATATCATTATGGGAGAAGTTGATCGTTGAAATGATAATTGATACACCGGAAGTACAAGATATCGATTCTTTTTCTAGATTAGAATTTTTTAAAGAGGTTTATGGAATTCTATGGGTTCTTGTTCCTATTTTGACTCTTGTAGTGGGAATCACAATAGGCGTACTGGTAATTGTATGGTTAGAAAGAGAAATATCGGCAGGGATACAACAACGTATTGGACCTGAATACGCCGGCCCTTTGGGAGTTCTTCAAGCTCTAGCAGATGGGACAAAACTACTTTTCAAAGAAAATCTTTTTCCATCTAGGGGGGATACTCGTTTATTCAGTATCGGGCCCTCCATAGCAGTCATATCAATTTTAGTAAGCTATTCAGTAGTTCCTTTTGGATATCACCTTGTTTTAGCGGATCTCAATATCGGTGTTTTTTTATGGATTGCCATTTCCAGTATTGCTCCAATTGGACTTCTTATGTCGGGATACGGGTCAAATAATAAATATTCCTTTTTAGGCGGTCTACGAGCTGCTGCTCAATCGATTAGTTATGAAATACCATTAACTTTATGTGTGTTATCAATATCTCTACGTGCGATTCGTTGATACATAGACATAAACTTTTCTCTATTCCTTCCTTTCAAGGAAAGGGTTGGAATGGATTGAGTAGATATCTTAATTTTTTTTTATTCATTATTCGGGTTGATGAACTAAATCAAATAGTTATATGAGTGAAAGAAAACAGCTTATATATAAATTCGCAGTAAAAAGATTGATTCTCATTTTCTATGTATAAGAGTTAGAGAGTTAAGCGGAAATAAACATAAACAGAAGAGACCGTTTCCCCCAAGATTGGTTGATTAGTCATCCTGACTTGAAGCGGGTTCAAAAGATCAACCGTATTGAGTTTTCACTATCATTTTTATGTATTAGCATAACGGGGGATTGAGCAAAAACGAGTGGATGGTTAGAAACACGAACATATGGAAAGGATTAGTAATGGAGATTATGTAAATTCTCCAAAAGGACATTTTTACATAATATACAAACAAAGAATACTAATTGGGGCTTTAAGTTGGTAGAAATGATCAGGCAGTACTCCCCATGACACGATTCCAATCCAGAGTATACTCCTATCCACCGATTTAATAAATAACTATTCGAAACGAAATAATCCTTTACTTTATTTTGAAAGCCCTCTTTTTCTCAGAAATAGAAAGAAGAATAGGAACGAAAAAAAAAAAAAAAAAAGATATACTTTATTTATTATTTGTTACTTTTATTCTTTCCCATATACATATTATTTTATTCTTTCCCATATACATATTAATAGATATATAATTTGTGTCATAATTCATTAATTAATATAGAATTTTTTTTTTTCGTACGTGAAACCAACGGGTTATTAATATTTTTACAAGAAGTATTTTATTGAACAGTTAAGTTATTACTGAACAAAGAAGAATTGAAATTATTATTGAAATTATTAAGAAAGGATGAGATCAATTCAGAAGTACTTTTTTTATTTTATTTTGAATTAAAATAATTCTAACAGACAGAATTCAATTGGTCTAATTTGGGACCGGCCGATAGTTATCCATCCTACAAACATATCAAGATTCAAAAAAGAATACTGACGCGGTCCCTATATTTATTTCTGGCCTTCAAGGAGCCGTATGAGGTGAAAATCTCATGTACGGTTCTGTAATAGCGATGGTAACAGTGATGGTATCACCGACTATAATTATCTAACAGTTCAAGTACAATTGATATTGTTGAGGCGCAATCAAAATATGGTTTTTGGGGATGGAATTTGTGGCGTCAGCCTATAGGGTTTATCATTTTTATTATTTCTTCCCTAGCAGAATGTGAGAGATTACCTTTTGATTTACCAGAAGCAGAAGAAGAGTTAGTAGCAGGTTATCAAACCGAATACTCGGGTATAAAATTTGGGTTATTTTATGTTGCTTCCTATCTAAACCTATTGGTTTCTTCATTATTTGTAACAGTTCTTTACTTGGGAGGTTGGAATATATCTATTCCGGACATATATGTTTCTGAGCTTTTTGAAATAAATAAAACATGTGGAGTTTTTGGAGCGATAATTGGTATCTTTATTACATTAGCTAAAACTTATTTGTTCTTGTTCATTCCTATCACAACAAGATGGACTTTACCGAGGCTAAGAATGGACCAACTATTGAATCTTGGATGGAAATTTCTTTTACCTATTTCTCTCGGTAATCTATTATTAACAACTTCTTTCCAACTCTTTTCACTGTAAAGTAACATTCTATATTCACAACGTGTCTCAAACAAGAGAAATAAACAAACATAAAACTATTCATATATATTAACGATATGTTCTCTATGGTAACTGGGTTCATGAATTATGGTCAACAAACAGTACGAGCTGCAAGGTACATTGGTCAAAGTTTCATGATTACTTTATCCCACGCAAATCGTTTACCCGTAACTATTCAATATCCTTATGAAAAATTAATCACCGCGGAGCGTTTCCGCGGTCGAATCCATTTTGAATTTGATAAATGTATTGCTTGTGAAGTATGCGTTCGTGTATGTCCTATAGATCTACCCGTTGTTGATTGGAAATTGGAAACTGATATTCGCAAGAAACGGCTGCTTAATTACAGTATTGATTTCGGAGTCTGTATATTTTGTGGTAATTGCGTTGAGTATTGTCCAACGAATTGTTTATCAATGACTGAAGAATATGAACTTTCTACTTATGATCGTCACGAATTGAATTATAATCAAATTGCTTTGGGTCGTTTACCAATGTCAGTAATTGACGATTATACAATTCGAACAATTTTGAATTCGCCTCAAATAAATAAGTAAATCTCTTATTAACGAATAATTTATAATTACTTTACTAATAACTAATATAGAAGGAATTTAGGTTTCTTTCGTGTTGTTTGGTCAATAACTACAAATACCAACTATTGATTGGTTGGTAAGAAACGCGTCTTAATTTGGATTGAAAATCCATTAATTAATATATCCATAATTGTTTTAAAATATATAGTTTAGAATTAGAACGACTCTTTCAGATAAAGAATGAAATTAGTCCAATAATAGTACTCACATTTATTCATATCCCTTAGTATTTATTTACTTAGGATTAAATTAGGAATTGCTCAAAAATCATAAAAAAAAAATTTCTGGTCGGGTCTCAATAAGGTCATGAAAAACATTTCTATTTATTTATCTCTTATTTTACATATAATGGATTTGCCCGGACCAATACATGATTTTCTTTTAGTCTTTCTGGGATCGGTTCTTATACTAGGAGGTATGGGGGTGGTATTATTTACCAACCCCATTTATTCTGCCTTTTCATTGGGACTGGTTCTTGTTTGTATATCCTTATTCTATATTCTATTAAACTCTTATTTTGTAGCTGCTGCACAACTCCTTATTTACGTGGGAGCTATAAATGTTTTAATCGTATTTGCTGTGATGTTCATGAATGGTTCAGAATATTACAAAGATTTGAATCTTTGGACCATTGGGGATGTGGTTACTTTGCCAGTTTGTACAAGTATTTTTGTTTTACTCATGATTATTATTACGGATACGTCATGGTACGGAATTATTTGGACTACAAGATCAAACCAGATTATAGAGCAAGATTTGATAAGTAATAGTCAACAAATTGGAATTCATTTATCAACAGATTTTTTTCTTCCATTTGAATTCGTTTCGATAATTCTTTTAGCCGCTTTGATAGGTGCAATTGCCGTGGCGCGACAGTAAAAAATTTATAGAATTAGCAATGCACATTAAACTCTGTTCGGTTTTATTACATTACATTTATTTCCCTTTAATTAAAGATTGTTTATGTCTAAAATAGAAATTATTCAATCTATTCTATTAACAATAGAAAATCTGCCTTTGTTCCGTACTTTTTTTTATTCTAGTCAATTGAATCTGTTGAATTGTTGTTGAGTTCATATTGAAATGAATCGAAATTGATAAGGAGTTGGTCAATGATGCTCGAACATGTACTTGTTTTGAGTGCCTACTTATTTTCTATCGGTATCTATGGATTGATCACGAGCCGGAATATGGTTAGAGCCCTTATGTGTCTTGAACTTATACTGAATGCGGTTAATATGAATTTCGTAACATTTTCTGATTTTTTTGATAGTCGCCAATTAAAAGGAAATATTTTCTCAATTTTTGTTATAGCTATTGCAGCCGCTGAAGCAGCTATTGGCCCGGCTATTGTTTCATCAATTTATCGTAACAGAAAATCAACTCGTATCAATCAATCGAATTTGTTGAATAAGTAGTATTAATCATATAAATTCTAATATTCATAAATTAGAATTACCATGACCATACATTACGTAATAATACATGTTTTCAAAAATGTAAGAAATTAAAGTATCTTGGCTCTATCGCATGAGTCAATCCAGAAGTAGATTGATTAGAAAAATTATGATAAATTATTGATTCATCTGGTGTCTAAATATATGATTCATTTACAAGTTTACTAGATCGAAACTTTCTGACATTCAAAAATTTATAGATCCAAATGTCACATTCAGTAAAGATTTATGATACGTGTATAGGGTGTACTCAATGCGTGCGCGCCTGCCCAACGGATGTATTAGAAATGATACCTTGGGACGGGTGTAAAGCTAAGCAAATTGCTTCTGCTCCAAGAACAGAGGACTGTGTCGGTTGTAAGAGATGTGAATCCGCCTGTCCGACAGATTTCTTGAGTGTTCGAGTTTATTTATGGCATGAAACAACTCGAAGTATGGGTCTGGCTTATTAATACGTTCCAGAAAACCCCACTTGAATACATTTGATTTTTTTACCTTTACCGACAAAAACCCGCGCTCAAAAACTATTTATTTTGAGCACGGGTTTTTCTGGTCCAAGTTTATCTTGTTTTTACCATGAATAATTTTCCTTGGTTAACGCTAGTTGTAGTTTTGCCAATATTCGCGGGTTCCTTAATTTTCTTTCTCCCTCATAGAGGAAATAAGATAATTCGGTGGTATACTATAGGTATATGCATAATAGAACTCCTTCTAACAACCTATGCATTCGGTTATCGTTTCCAATTGGATGATCCATTAATGCAACTGACAGAGGATTATAAATGGATTGATTTTTTTTATTTTTACTGGAGATTGGGAATAGATGGAATTTCTATAGGACCCATTTTACTGACAGGATTTATCACAACTTTAGCTACTTTAGCGGCTCGGCCGATTACTCGAGATTCCCGACTATTCCATTTTCTGATGTTAGCAATGTATAGCGGTCAAATAGGACCATTTTCTTCTCGAGACCTTTTACTTTTTTTCATCATGTGGGAGTTAGAATTAATTCCAGTTTATCTACTTCTATCCATGTGGGGGGGAAAGAAACGTTTGTATTCAGCTACAAAATTTATTTTGTACACTGCAGGAAGTTCCGTTTTTTTATTAATGGGAGTTTTGGGTATTGGTTTATATGGTTCCAATGAACCAACATTAAATTTTGAAACATCAGCTAATCAATCGTATCCTGTAGCACTGGAAATAATATTCTATATTGGATTTCTTATTGCTTTTGCTGTCAAATCACCGATCATACCCTTACATACATGGTTACCAGACACCCATGGAGAGGCACATTACAGTACTTGTATGCTTTTAGCCGGAATCTTATTAAAAATGGGAGCGTATGGATTGGTTCGGATCAATATGGAATTATTACCCCACGCCCATTCTATATTCTCTCCCTGGTTGATTATAGTAGGCACAATTCAAATAATCTATGCAGCTTCAACATCTCCCGGTCAGCGTAATTTAAAAAAAAGAATAGCCTACTCTTCTGTATCTCATATGGGTTTCATAATTATAGGAATTGGTTCTATAAGCGATACAGGACTCAACGGAGCCATTTTACAAATAATCTCTCACGGATTTATTGGCGCTGCGCTTTTTTTCTTGGCCGGAACGAGTTATGATAGAATACGTCTTGTTTATCTCGACGAAATGGGCGGAATGGCTATCGCAATTCCAAAAATATTCACGACTTTCAGTATCTTATCAATGGCTTCTCTTGCATTACCGGGCATGAGCGGTTTTGTTGCCGAATTGTTAGTTTTTTTTGGAATACTTACTAGTCAAAAATATCTTTTAATGACAAAAATATTAATTACTTTTGTAATGGCAATTGGAATGATATTAACTCCTATTTATTCATTATCTATGTTACGCCAGATGTTCTATGGATACAAGCTTTTTAATGCCCCAAACTCTTATTTTTTTGATTCTGGACCGCGAGAATTATTTGTTTCGATCTCTATCCTTTTACCTGTAATAGGTATTGGTGTTTATCCCGATTTCGTTTTATCATTATCAGTTGACAAGGTCGAAGCTATTATATCCAATTATTTTTTTCGATAGTTTTTGTGAGTAAACCAAAAAATGAAACTGAAATCCCATGATTTTAAAAATGGTTGATTGTACAATAAAAAAAAAAAATGAGTCTTTTCTATTCTTTTAAGTAAAATAAATAAATTGGAATTCTATTATAACTAAATATCTTTTGAATTTGTGAGAACCATTTGAATCAAGTAATGGAAATGATTCAAATGGTTCTTGATTGTTTACATGAAGTTTTCGTATATATACCTGTATGCCGTCCTATGTTTCTATTCGTCAAGTCTTTTATTCAATTAGATGTTAATGTAAATGAACCATAACTATGCAACCCTATTCCTAATAGATTAACCCCAAAATAGCATATCCAAATTATAAGAAAGCCCATTGAGGCCACAATTGCAGAATTTACACTTTCAAAATTTTTATTTGTTCTAATATGTAAATAAATAGCGAATATGGTCCAAGTAATAAATGCCCAAGTCTCCTTTGGATCCCAATTCCAATATGATCCCCATGCTTCATTAGCCCATACTGCTCCCGAAAGAATACCTACGGTTAAAAGGATAAACCCTAGACTAATAATACGATAACTCCAACGATCCAATTGTTGAATCAATTGATACCTGTAATAATTTTGAGACGAAATAAAAGAAGTGTTTCGTAAGACATTGTTTCTTTCGTTCACGTATTGAATCTCACTAAAGTAAACTGACTCATTTTCGAAATTATTGCTTTTACTAAAAATCCTTATGAATTTTCGAAATGTAATGACTAGAAGAGCTAGTGATAATAATGATCCACACAAAAGAGCTGCATAGCTCAATACCATCATACTTACGTGCATCATTAACCAATGGGATTGGAGAGCGGGTACTAATATCGCGGATTGATGCATTTCAGTTAAAAGACCCGAAGTAGCAAAACCTTGAGTAAAAATAGCACTTGGCGCGGTTATTGCGCTTAAATGGTTTTTATGTTTTTTAAAATACGGAATAATATGAATAATGGAAAAACTCCACGAAAGAAAAATTAATGATTCATATAAATCACTTAATGGTAAATGCCTCAAATACATCCAACGAGTAACTAATAATCCTGTTATGCAGAAAAAAGTAGCTATCATCCCCTTTTCTGACGAATCATCTAGTCCTACGATTTCATCGACTAATAAAATTATCAAACGAATTGTAATTACAATTGAAACGATCGAAAAGGATATATGAGTTAATATATGCTCTAAAGTTGAAAATATCATAAAAATTATTAAATTAATAAGGGCGTCCCTCAATTATAGGAATTGAAATCGGGAATTGAATTCATTATAGGACTTACTCTTTTAGAAGATGCCATGCCGCCACTCGGACTCGAACCGAGATGCTCTAGCACTGCTTCCTAAGAGCAGCGTGTCTACCGATTTCACCATAGCGGCTTATTCGAAATCATAATAACCTATTTTTATTCAATCGTCGAGCTTGAAGGAGTTAATTCAATCCAATATTTTTTTTTAGGAAACCATTCAAATTGATGAATAAAAACTTGTTTAAAAATTAGGGATTAAAACGTTTTCGTTAACGTTAAGAATATTGATTTTTCTTATTATTATCTTTTTATTCTTTTTATTTAGTTATTTAGTATTTTAGGATGTCAATTTTATTTAACTGAACTAACAATGTATTTTTTCGTAGGCTATTACTTTATGCTCTCCTAAAACTAAAATGTAACAGTTGTAACTAGATAATTTTTACTTCAATCCCTGAATATAAGTAAAAAAAATGTTCTGCCTCGTTTGCATTTTTTAATGATTAATTTCTTTTATCATTTATTTTATTAATCTAAAATAAAAAATTCATTTTATCGATTAATAAAAAAATAGAATTTTTATATAACACAATTTCAGCGATACACTCAAAAGATTTATGTAAATATTTGCATAGTTAGGTTGCGTTAGGATTTTTTGTTGTGTAGAGAATTTGCGTTAAGATTTAGCAAACCCATTAAGTTAGGTATTTGGGATGGTCGTATCAATCATATAAAAAAATTTCGTATAGAAATTGTACCGTACTTCAAAATATTTTCTAAATTTTTTAATTAATATATATATATTATATCTTGATCGATCTTCCAACCGAAACATAGGATCTAAAATAGATCACTCAAAATTGGCGCATTCGTCATATAACTACCTAAAAATGTAAACGGGGCTTTTATTAATTTAATTGGGTTTAAGGAATTTATATAGTGATAATAATTTCTAAAACCCAAAATAATGGTTTAAAAGATTATAAAAAACATTTTAAACTTAATCAATTAGTTTCAACGACCTCTTCTTTATAATATAAAATCTAAAATATAACTAAAAAAAAAATTATTTTTATTATTGAGTATTATTTTTATTATTGAGTTTTATTATTGAGTAAGGGCGATGGGGAAAGTGATAATCCCCATCCGGAAAATGATAAAACATACTAAAATGAAAGGCGAAACCTTGCGCTTGCGTTTACCCTTTTTTCAAACAAAAAAGTACCATTCATTTTTAGAATTCAGTAGACAACAGAATTCTTATCTATATCAGAAACGAAAGAAAAATTTGGCTTCAAATTAAAGTAAAACAAATTCAATTTTATATTCGTTTAAATTAAAACATTATGAGACTAATTCTTTTTTATTTATTTTATTTTTAATGTATATTGTTTATATTGTAATTTATCTTATATATTAATATATATTCTTTTACTATACTATTATGATGTTAATATTAATTATAATTGATAAATATTAATTATAATTGATAAATATTATTTATCATTTTTATAACTTATAAAATTTTTATAACTTATAAATCTTATAAATAAACTATAAACAAAATTATATCACTTTATTAGTTATTAGAACGATTCAGATTATTTATTTGTTACACAAAAAAAACTTTTAGAACTCCCGGTAGAAAGAGATTTCGCTAACGAAAAAGCTTTCAATGCTGCCCTATATCCCTTCCTTTTCCAAATATTTTTACGAATACGTTTTTTTGAAATAGAGGTGCGCTTTTTTGGAACTGCCATTAAAAAGTTATAATAGGTTTTTCGGTTGGATGTGAAAGACATCTATTGTTCAAAATCAATTGTTCTTTACTATTCTCTATCTATTTTTTCTCTAAATTAGACTCCAAAAAAAAAGGGGGGGTAAAAATCACATAAAATATTAATAAGAACGATAAGGTACACTATGCCAAATAGATTGAAGTTGATAAAATAAAAAAAAAAAAAAAAAAGAAAGATTGTCCGTTTCGTTTTCTTTCTATTTTCATCGTGTTACATTTATACATGTAATAAAAAAATCTAAAAGTTTAATAACCCAATCCTTCTCCCGCTTAATTAAAAAATAAAAAAACTTTAATAATTTTTTCTATTATTCTATTATATTAATTAATTTAATATTAATTTAATTGGTCAAGTTAATTTAATTGGTCAAGCTCGAAGAAAGAGTCCACAAAATTTTAATTATCAAATGAGACTAGTAGTTAATCTGTTAAAGGATACAAAATACATAATTTAAAGGCATTTTATTTGCCCCCTTTTTTTTCCGTAAAATTAAAGTGTTGGATATCATAGCATTTACTACAAATAGCTTTTATTGTAATGGAAGACAAACAATTAGTTACAAAACAAATTGGTTAATGATTCTAAATAACCGAATTACAATAAATAGTTTTAGTTATGGGCTTTATGATTCATATCAAATACTGTTTTTGGTATAATTATTTATCCTTGTTCTATAGATATAAAAAAATTATTGTAATACGTAATAATTAAAATGAAAATTCTAATTTTCATTTTTTATCTTCATAAAATTTTATTTAAAAATTTGAATTTAATATTAACAATTCAGTATTAATAAAATTAAATACGTATTTCTTTTTCACTAGTGACTTATTTATATCATTTGACCAATTATAACCTCTTGATTTTAAATATTTGAAGTAGTTTGGAAAGATTCAGAATAATTAAGGCTAGAAAATTCTATTTAAGTTTTATTTTATATATCTTAATTTTTTTTTATTAACCGACCCCTTTCAAAAGAAAAGAAATAAGAACCGGTGACTTAGAAACAATTAATTAAGATAAATTTTTTTTTTATTTTTTTATGGAATATACATATCAATATTCATGGATTATACCTTTCATTCCACTTCCAGTTCCTATCTTAATTGGAACAGGACTTCTACTTTTTCCAACGGCAACAAAAAATCTTCGCCGTATGTGGGCTTTTCCTAGTGTTTTATTATTAAGTATAGTTATGGTTTTTTCAGCCCTTTTTTCTATTCAGCAAATAAATAATAATTCTGTCTATCAATATGTATGGTCTTGGACCATCAATAATGATTTTTCTTTAGAATTTGGCTGCTTGGTTGATCCACTTACTTCTATTATGTCGATATTAATCACTACTGTTGGAATTATGGTTCTTATTTATAGTGACAATTATATGTCTCATGATCAGGGATATTTGAGATTTTTTGCTTATATGAGTTTTTCCAATACTTCAATGTTGGGATTAGTTACTAGTTCTAATTTGATACAAATTTATATTTTTTGGGAATTAGTTGGAGTGTGTTCTTATCTATTAATAGGTTTTTGGTTCACACGACCCAGTGCCGCGAATGCTTGTCAAAAAGCGTTTGTAACTAATCGTGTCGGGGATTTTGGTTTATTATTAGGAATTTTGGGTTTTTATTGGATAACAGGTAGTTTCGAATTTCGGGATTTGTTTGAAATATTCAATAACTTGGTTTATAATAATGAAGTTAATTTTTTATTTGTTACTTTATGCGCCTCCCTATTATTTGCCGGCGCTGTTGCTAAATCCGCCCAATTTCCCCTTCATGTATGGTTACCTGATGCCATGGAAGGGCCTACCCCCATTTCGGCTCTTATACATGCCGCTACTATGGTAGCAGCAGGAATTTTTCTTGTAGCTCGGCTTCTTCCTCTTTTCATAGTTATACCTTACATTCTAAATCTAATAGCTTTGATAGGTATAATAACATTATTTTTAGGAGCCACTTTAGCTCTTGCTCAAAAAGATATTAAGAAAAGCTTAGCTTATTCTACAATGTCTCAATTGGGTTATATGATGTTAGCTCTAGGTATGGGGTCTTATCGAGCTGCTTTATTTCATTTGATTACTCATGCTTATTCGAAGGCATTGTTGTTCTTAGGATCTGGATCAATTATTCATGCGATGGAAGCTATTGTTGGATATTCTCCAGATAAAAGTCAGAATATGGTTCTTATGGGCGGTTTAAGAAAACATGTACCAATTACAAAAACTGCTTTTTTATTGGGTACACTTTCTCTTTCTGGTATTCCACCCCTTGCTTGTTTTTGGTCCAAAGATGAAATTCTTAATGATAGTTGGTTGTATTCACCTATTTTTGCAATAATAGCTTGGTCCACAGCAGGATTAACTGCATTTTATATGTTTCGGATCTATTTACTTGCTTTTGAAGGACATTTAAACGTTTATTTTCAAACTTACAGTGGCAAAAAAAGTAGTTCGTTCTATTCAATGTCTCTATGGGGTAAAGATAAAGAAGGACCCGAAATTATTAAAAAAAATTTGCGTTTATTATATTTATTAACGACGAAAAACAATGAAAAAACTTATTTTTTAAACACATATCGAATTAATAGTAATGAAAATGTAAGAAGCACGGTGCAGCCTTTTATTAGTATTACTCGTTTTGGCACTAAAAGCACTTTCTCATATCCCCATGAGTCAGACAATACTATGTTATTTCCGATGCTTGTATTAGTTTTATTTACGTTGTTCGTTGGAGTCATAGGAATTCCTTTCTTCAATCAGGAAGGAATAGATTTGGATATATTATCCAAATTGTTAAGTTCATCCATAAATCTTTTACATCAAAATCAAAATAATTCGGTGGATTGGTATGAATTTATCACAAATGCAATTTTTTCAGTTAGTATAGCTTCTTTCGGAATCCTTATATCGTCTTTTTTATATAAGCCTGTTTATTCATCTTTACAAAATTTGAATTTATTTAATTCATTTGTTAACAGCGTTCCTAATAAAATTCAAATTTTGGGGGATAAAATAATAAATGTAATATATG